CTAACGTAGCTTAACCAAAGTATAACACTGAAGATGTTAAGACGGGCCCTAGAAAGCCCCGAAAGCACAAAGGCTTGGTCCTGACTTTACTATCAACTTTAGACAAATTTACACATGCAAGTATCCGCACTCCTGTGAGAATGCCCTACAGTCCCCCATCCGGGAACAAGGAACTGGTATCAGGCACATTCATCAAGCCCATGACACCTTGCTTAGCCACACCCTCAAGGGAACTCAGCAGTGATAAACATTAAGCTATAAGTGAAAACTTGACTTAATTAAAGCTAAGAGGGCCGGTAAAACTCGTGCCAGCCACCGCGGTTATACGAGAGGCCCAAGTTGACAGACACCGGCGTAAAGAGTGGTTAAGTTGAAACTTAAACTAAAGCCAAACATCTTCAAGACTGTTATACGTACCCGAAGGCAGGAGACTCAACCACGAAAGTAACTTTATTTAATCTGACCCCACGAAAGCTACGGCACAAACTGGGATTAGATACCCCACTATGCCTAGCCCTAAACATTGACAGTATTCTACACCCCCTGTCCGCCAGGGAACTACGAGCAACAGCTTAAAACCCAAAGGACTTGGCGGTGCTTTAGACCCACCTAGAGGAGCCTGTTCTAGAACCGATAACCCCCGTTCAACCTCACCCTTCCTTGTTTTCCCCGCCTATATACCGCCGTCGTCAGCTTACCCTATGAAGGACAAATAGTAAGCAAAATTGGCACAGCCTTAAACGTCAGGTCGAGGTGTAGCGTATGGAGGGGGAAGAAATGGGCTACATTCGCTACCATAGCGAATACGAAAGACGCACTGAAACGTCCATCTGAAGGAGGATTTAGCAGTAAGCAGGAAATAGAGCGTCCCGCTGAAACTGGCCCTGAAGCGCGCACACACCGCCCGTCACTCTCCCCAAAACCACAGCCAAGTTAATTAAAACCTAATAACCAACAAGGGGAGGCAAGTCGTAACATGGTAAGTGTACCGGAAGGTGCACTTGGCACAATCAAAGCGTGGCTAAGATAGAAAAGCATCTCCCTTACACTGAGAAGTCACCCGTGCAAATCGAGTCGCCTTGACGCCCAACAGCTAGCCCCCCCCAAACAATCACAACAAACCCCTGTTAATACCCCCAAAATACCCCCGTATTTACCTTAAACAAACCATTTTCCCCCCTTAGTATAGGCGATAGAAAAGGGCCCCCGGCGCAATAGAGAAAGTACCGCAAGGGAATGCTGAAAGAGAAGTGAAATAACCCAGTAAAGCCTAAAAAAGCAGAGATGAAATCTCGTACCTTTTGCATCATGATTTAGCAAGTGTACACCAAGCAAAGCGCCCTTTAGTTTGACGTCCCGAAACTACGTGAGCTACTCCAAGACAGCCTATTAATAGGGCTTACCCATCTCTGTGGCAAAAGAGTGGGGAGAGCTTTGAGTAGAGGTGACAAACCTACCGAACCTAGTTATAGCTGGTTGCCCAGGAAATGAATAGAAGTTCAGCCTTTTAGCTTCTCTTTTCCCCTTGGCCTAACCTCTACGGATGCATCAAGAAACTAAAAGAGTTAGTCAAAGGGGGTACAGCCCCTTTGAACCAAGACACAACTTTCCCAGGAGGGTAAAGATCATAATAAATAAAGCTAACATTCTGGTGGGCCTAAAAGCAGCCATCCCCTTAGAAAGCGTTAAAGCTCAAGCATACCCCCAAACCCTTCTTATTCTGATCAATAAATCTCACCCCCCTAACCGTACTAGGCCATCCCATGCCTGCATGGGAGTGACTATGCTAATATGAGTAATAAGAGGGCCTACGGCCCTCTCCCTGCACACATGTACCTCGGAACGGACAACCCGCCGACTCTTAACGGCCCCAAACAAAGAGGGCATTGGGCTACAAACCAAAAAACTAGAAGACCACCCAAAAACTAACCGTTAGCCCCACACAGGTGTGCTCCTAAGGAAAGACTAAAAGAAAGAGAAGGAACTCGGCAAACACCTAAGCCTCGCCTGTTTACCAAAAACATCGCCTCTTGCAAGCCCAAAAATAAGAGGTCCCGCCTGCCCTGTGACTATTATGTTTAACGGCCGCGGTATTTTGACCGTGCGAAGGTAGCGCAATCACTTGTCTTTTAAATGGAGACCCGTATGAATGGCATAACGAGGGCTTAACTGTCTCCTCTTTCAAGTCAATGAAATTGATCTTCCCGTGCAGAAGCGGGAATCTAAACATAAGACGAGAAGACCCTATGGAGCTTTAGACACCAAGGCAGCTTACGTTAAACACCCCCAATAAGGACCTAAACCAAATAAGCCCTCCCCTAATGTCTTTGGTTGGGGCGACCGCGGGGAACTAAGTAACCCCCACGTGGAACGGGGGAACTCCCCCTACAGCTAAGAGCTACAGCTCTAGTAAACAGAATTTCTGACCAGTAAGATCCGGCAATGCCGATCAACGGACCGAGTTACCCTAGGGATAACAGCGCAATCCTCTTTTAGAGCCCATATCGACAAGGGGGTTTACGACCTCGATGTTGGATCAGGACATCCTAATGGTGCAGCCGCTATTAAGGGTTCGTTTGTTCAACGATTAAAGTCCTACGTGATCTGAGTTCAGACCGGAGTAATCCAGGTCAGTTTCTATCTATGCTATGATTTTTTCTAGTACGAAAGGACCGAAAAGAAGAGGCCCATACCAAAGGTACGCCTCCCCCCTACCTAATGAAACCAACTGAAGTAGATAAAAGGGCATGCCCTTATGCTTGAGAAAAAAGCATGTTGAAGTGGCAGAACCCGGTAATTGCAAAAGACCTAAGCTCTTTCCACAGAGGTTCAAATCCTCTCCCCAACTAAGACCCCCCTCCCCCTTACCTAAGGCATGCTTAAGCAAAAGGGTTCTGTAAACCCCCCCCAAACAATGGCCCTTACATGGAGGTTAGACCCCTCTCCTTAACTATGCTCCCCACACTCATAACAAATATTGTTAGCCCCCTGGCCCTTATAGCACCAGTTCTTCTAGCCGTAGCTTTCCTCACCCTTGTGGAACGAAAACTGCTCGGATACATACAACTTCGAAAAGGTCCTAACATCGTAGGGCCCTACGGACTGTTACAACCTTTCGCTGACGGACTGAAACTCTTTACTAAAGAGCCCATCCGCCCTCTATCCTCCGCCCCCACAATATTCATTCTAACCCCGATTCTAGCCCTCACCCTTGCCCTAACTATGTGGGCCCCCTTACCCCTGCCCTACCCCATTATTGACCTAAACCTAGGCATCCTATTCATTCTCGCTTTATCCAGCTTCGCAGTCTACTCTATCTTAGGCTCAGGGTGGGCCTCTAACTCAAAATACGCTCTCATTGGAGCCCTTCGGGCAGTAGCCCAAACCATCTCCTATGAAGTAAGCCTCGGACTGATTCTACTAAGCATCGTCATCTTTGCCGGAGGTTACACCTTACAAACCTTTAATGTAGCCCAAGAAAGCATATGACTAGTTGTACCCGCCTGACCCCTCGCCACCATGTGATTCATTTCCACCCTAGCTGAAACTAACCGGGCCCCTTTTGATTTAACAGAAGGAGAGTCCGAACTAGTTTCAGGCTTCAATGTAGAATACGCAGGGGGGCAATTCGCCCTATTCTTTTTAGCAGAATACGCAAACATCCTACTGATAAACACCCTTTCTGCTATACTATTCCTAGGGGCCTCACATTTCCCCACAATCCCTGAACTAACCACCCTCAATCTTATAATTAAAGCAGTGGCCCTCTCACTTGTGTTTCTTTGAGTCCGAGCCTCCTACCCCCGACTACGTTATGACCAACTAATACACCTCTTATGAAAAAACTTCCTCCCCCTGACTCTCGCCCTGGTGATCTGACACCTGGCCCTCCCCGTTGCTTTTGCCGGCCTGCCCCCGCAAGTATAACCATGGAGCTGTGCCTGAAGAAAAGGGCCACTTTGATAGAGTGACTTACGGGGGTTAAAGTCCCCCCAACTCCTTAGAAAGAAGGGGTTCGAACCCTACCTAAAGAGATCAAAACTCTTAGTGCTTCCACTACACCACTTCCTAGTAAGGTCAGCTAATTAAGCTCTTGGGCCCATACCCCAAACATGTTGGTTAAACTCCCTCCTTTACTAATGAACCCGTACATCTTAGCCACCTTTTTATTTAGCCTAGGCCTAGGGACTACCATAACATTCGCAAGTTCCCACTGATTTCTAGCCTGAATGGGCCTTGAAATAAATACCCTGGCCATCCTCCCCCTAATAGCGCAACACCACCACCCACGCGCAGTTGAAGCCACCACCAAATATTTCCTCATCCAAGCCACTGGGGCCGCAACACTACTTTTTGCAAGTACCACTAACGCCTGACTCACCGGACAATGAGATATCCAACAAATATCCCACCCCCTCCCTGTGACTCTAATCACCCTAGCCCTCGCATTAAAAGTGGGCCTCGCCCCCCTTCACTCTTGACTACCTGAAGTTCTTCAAGGACTTGACCTTACCACAGGACTAATTTTGTCCACTTGACAAAAACTAGCCCCCTTCACACTACTTCTACAAATTCACCCTACTAACTCAACTTTACTTATGTTCCTCGGACTTACCTCCGCCCTCATCGGAGGCTGAGGCGGCCTAAACCAAACACAATTACGAAAGATCTTAGGATACTCCTCCATCGCCCACCTAGGGTGAATAGTTTTAATTATACAATTCTCCCCCTCCCTGACACTCCTGACCCTTTTTATTTACATCATCATAACCTTCTCAATTTTCCTCCTATTCAAACTAAATAACTCCACTGATATCAACTCCCTCGCCACCTCTTGAGCTAAAGCCCCTGCCCTCATAGCTTTAGCCCCATTAATACTATTATCCCTCGGCGGCCTCCCCCCTCTCACAGGGTTCATACCTAAATGACTTATCCTCCAAGAATTAGCTAAACAAGACCTTGCAACTACCGCCATCCTAGCAGCACTAACCGCATTACTTAGCCTATACTTCTACCTACGCCTTTCATACGCCATGGCCCTCACCATGCCCCCCAACAACACAGCCGGCACAACCCCTTGACGTCTTCCCTCCTTACAACTTACAATACCTCTCGCTATCTCCACCACCACCACATTACTCCTACTCCCCCTCACCCCCGCTGCAACTGCTCTTTTAACTCTTTAAGAGACTTAGGCTAATAACAGACCAAGGGCCTTCAAAGCCCTAAGTGGGGGGGAGACTCCCCCAGTCCCTGATAAGACTTGCAGGACACTAGCCCACATCTTCTATATGCAAAACAGACACTTTAATTAAGCTAAACCCTTTCTAGGTGGGAAGGCCTCGATCCTACAAATTCTTAGTTAACAGCTAAGCGCTCAAACCAGAGAGCATCCACCTATCTTTCCCCCGCCTGCCGTACAGGTAGAGGCGAGGGAAAGCCCCAGCAGATGTTAGTCTGCCTCTCAAGATTTGCAATCTTATATGTTGTACACCTTGGGGCTTGGTAAGAAGAGGACTTAAACCTCTGTCTATGGGGCTACAATCCACCGCTTAACTCAGCCATCCTACCTGTGGCCATCACACGATGATTCTTCTCGACTAATCACAAAGACATTGGCACCCTTTATCTAGTATTTGGTGCTTGAGCCGGGATGGTGGGAACGGGCCTAAGCCTTTTAATTCGGGCCGAGCTAAGCCAACCCGGGGCCCTCTTGGGCGACGACCAAATTTACAATGTAATTGTCACGGCGCATGCCTTCGTAATAATTTTCTTTATAGTAATACCAATCATAATCGGGGGGTTTGGAAACTGACTCATCCCTCTAATGATCGGCGCCCCTGACATGGCATTCCCTCGAATAAACAACATGAGTTTTTGACTTCTGCCCCCTTCTTTCCTTCTACTTCTTGCCTCTTCAGGCGTAGAAGCAGGGGCCGGGACCGGGTGAACCGTATACCCCCCGCTAGCAGGCAACCTGGCACACGCCGGGGCCTCTGTTGACTTAACAATCTTTTCCTTACATCTTGCAGGAATCTCTTCAATCCTTGGGGCAATTAATTTTATCACAACTATCATCAACATGAAGCCCCCCGCTATGTCTCAGTACCAGACTCCCCTTTTCGTGTGATCTGTACTTATTACTGCCGTTCTCCTCCTTCTCTCCCTCCCCGTCCTTGCTGCTGGCATCACAATACTCCTAACAGACCGCAATCTCAACACTACCTTCTTTGACCCCGCAGGGGGCGGAGACCCTATTCTCTACCAACACCTCTTCTGGTTCTTTGGCCACCCTGAAGTATACATCCTAATTCTCCCCGGCTTCGGAATGGTATCTCATATTGTCGCATACTACTCTGGTAAAAAAGAACCTTTCGGGTACATGGGCATGGTCTGAGCTATGATAGCTATCGGTTTCCTAGGCTTCATTGTATGGGCCCACCACATATTTACAGTCGGCATAGATGTAGACACACGTGCTTACTTCACCTCCGCCACAATAATCATCGCCATCCCCACCGGCGTAAAAGTTTTTAGCTGGCTAGCCACACTACACGGAGGCTCAATCAAATGAGAGACTCCCCTCCTCTGGGCCCTAGGATTTATTTTTCTTTTCACAGTCGGGGGTCTAACAGGGATTATTCTTGCCAACTCATCACTTGACATTGTTTTACACGACACTTACTATGTAGTTGCCCACTTCCACTACGTCCTGTCCATGGGGGCCGTATTCGCAATTGTCGCCGGCTTCGTACACTGATTCCCTCTTTTCTCAGGCTACACTCTGCACAGCACCTGAACAAAAATTCATTTCGGAGTAATATTTTTGGGCGTTAATCTTACTTTCTTCCCCCAGCACTTCTTGGGCCTAGCCGGAATACCCCGACGATACTCCGATTACCCGGATGCCTACACCCTGTGAAACACCATCTCCTCTATCGGGTCCCTTATCTCCTTAGTCGCAGTCACTATGTTCTTATTTATTGTTTGAGAAGCATTTTCTGCTAAACGTGAAGTATTAGCAGTAGAACTCACAACAACTAACGTAGAGTGACTACACGGCTGTCCTCCCCCCTACCACACATTTGAAGAGCCCGCATTTGTATTAACCCAATCAAACTAACGAGAAAAGGAGGGGTCGAACCCCCATAAACTGATTTCAAGTCAACCACATAACCACTCTGTCATTTTCTTTATGAGATACTAGTAAAATAGCATATTACACCGCCTTGTCAAGGCCGAACTGCGGGTTAAACCCCCGCGTATCTTCCCCCCCCCCCCCCAATGGCCCATCCCTCCCAGCTAGGATTTCAAGATGCAGCTTCACCTGTTATAGAAGAACTTCTTCATTTTCACGACCACGCCCTAATAATCGTCTTCTTAATTAGCACTTTAGTACTTTATATTATTGTGGCCATAGTTTCTACAAAATTAACCAACAAATTTATTTTAGACTCCCAAGAAATCGAAATTATCTGAACTGTTCTCCCAGCAATTATTCTTATTTTAATCGCCCTCCCCTCCTTACGCATTCTTTACCTCATAGAAGAGATTAACAGCCCCCTACTCACCATCAAAGCTGTGGGCCACCAATGGTACTGAAGCTACGAATACACAGACTACGAAGACCTCGGATTTGACGCCTATATAATCCCAACCCAAGATTTGACCCCCGGACAATTTCGACTCTTGGAAGCCGACCACCGAATAGTCATCCCCGTAGAGTCCCCCATCCGAGTCTTAGTCTCCGCCGATGACGTCCTTCACTCCTGAGCAGTCCCCGCCCTAGGAGTTAAAATAGACGCAGTCCCCGGACGTCTAAATCAAACAGCTTTTATTGCCTCCCGCCCCGGTATTTTCTACGGTCAGTGCTCTGAAATTTGCGGAGCAAACCACAGCTTCATGCCCATCGTGGTCGAAGCAGTCCCTCTAGAACACTTTGAAAACTGGTCCTCACGAATACTTGAAGACGCCTCGCTAAGAAGCTAAACAGGACACAGCATTAGCCTTTTAAGCTAAAAATTGGTGACTCCCAACCACCCCTAGCGACATGCCTCAGCTCAACCCCGCACCTTGATTCGCAATCCTCATCTTTTCCTGACTAATCTTTCTAGCCATCATCCCTCCTAAAGTGGTGGCCCATACTTTCCCAAACGAACCAACGCTTCAAAGCGTCGAAAGCCCCAAAACAGAATCCTGAACCTGACCATGACAGTAAGCCTTTTTGACCAATTTATGAGCCCCACACTACTAGGCATCCCCCTGCTCGCCCTTGCTACCACCCTCCCTTGAATCCTGTACCCTGCCCCCACAACTCGGTGACTTAACAGCCGTTTCCTCGCCCTCCAAGGGTGATTTATTAATCGCTTCACTCAACAACTTCTTCTACCCCTGAATTTAGGCGGCCACAAATGAGCTGCTCTCCTGACCTCCCTAATAATTTTCCTAATCACCCTGAATCTACTTGGCTTACTCCCTTATACTTTCACCCCCACCACACAGCTTTCCCTGAACCTGGGGCTCGCTACACCCCTATGACTTGCAACAGTAATTATCGGCATACGAAACCAGCCCACCCACGCACTAGGCCATCTACTCCCAGAAGGCACCCCCGGCCCTCTAATCCCTGTCCTCATCGTCATCGAAACTATCAGCTTGTTCATTCGTCCTTTAGCCCTGGGAGTACGACTAACCGCTAACTTAACCGCAGGTCACCTATTAATCCAACTCATCTCAACAGCCGCTTTTGTACTCCTCTCTTCAATGCCCGCTGTAGCACTTCTGACATCAACAGTTCTTGTCCTCCTCACCCTCTTAGAAATTGCTGTAGCCATAATTCAAGCTTACGTATTTGTACTCCTTTTAACTCTGTACCTTCAAGAAAACGTTTAATGGCCCATCAAGCACACCCATACCACATAGTAGACCCTAGCCCTTGGCCCCTAACAGGAGCAATCGCTGCCCTATTAATAACATCAGGACTCGCAACATGATTCCATTTCCAATCCACAACCCTAATAACACTTGGGCTAGTTCTTCTTTTACTCACTATATACCAATGATGACGAGACATCGTACGAGAAGGCACATTCCAAGGCCATCACACACCCCCCGTCCAAAAAGGACTACGCTACGGAATAATTCTTTTCATCACCTCAGAAGTCTTTTTTTTCTTGGGCTTCTTTTGAGCCTTTTACCATGCAAGTCTGGCCCCCTCCCCAGAATTGGGGGGATGCTGACCACCCGCAGGCATCACCCCCCTCGACCCATTTGAAGTCCCTTTACTAAACACAGCCGTACTTCTCGCATCCGGAGTAACAGTTACCTGGGCCCACCACAGCATTATGGAGGGGGAACGAAAACAAACAATCCAGTCCCTCACCCTCACTATTCTCCTCGGCTTTTATTTCACATTCCTTCAAGCTCTCGAGTATTATGAGGCCCCTTTCACAATCGCAGACGGCGTATACGGGGCTACATTTTTTGTAGCTACTGGATTTCATGGCCTACACGTAATTATTGGCTCTACATTCTTAGCCATTTGTTTAATTCGACAGATTCTTCATCACTTCACATCCGAACACCACTTCGGATTTGAAGCAGCTGCCTGATACTGACACTTCGTAGACGTCGTATGGCTATTCCTCTATATCTCCATCTACTGATGGGGTTCCTATCTTTCTAGTACTAAATAACAGTATAAGTGACTTCCAATCACCCGGTCTTGGTTAAAGCCCAAGGAAAGATAATGAACCTAATTGCTGTAGTAGTTACGGTCGCGACCCTACTTACTGTAGTTTTAGCTATCGTATCTTTTTGAGTCCCTCAAATGTCCCCCGACTACGTAAAACTTTCCCCCTACGAATGCGGCTTCGACCCCTCAAACTCAGCCCGTTTGCCTTTTTCACTTCGCTTCTTCCTAGTCGCTATTCTCTTTTTGCTATTCGACCTAGAAATTGCCCTCTTACTTCCCTTGCCTTGAGGAGACCAGTTAGCATCCCCCGTACTTACCCTCCTCTGAGCCGCCACCATCCTCGTCCTCCTCACTTTAGGCTTAGTCCACGAATGACTCCAAGGCGGCCTTGAGTGAGCCGAATAGGTTATTAGTTTAAGAAAAACCTTTGATTTCGACTCAAACACTTGTGGTTAAAATCCATAATTACCTAATGACCCCCATTCAATTTGCCTTCTCTTCGGCCTTTATATTGGGCCTAACCGGTCTAGCCTTCCATCGTGCCCACCTACTCTCCGCCCTTCTATGCCTAGAAGGGATGATACTATCTTTATTCATCGCACTTTCTCTCTGAGCCCTACAACTAGAAGCCACAAACTTATCCCCCGCCCCTGTGCTTCTACTGGCATTTTCAGCTTGCGAAGCAAGCGCTGGCCTCGCTCTCTTGGTAGCCGCTACCCGCACCCACGGCACTAGCCGACTACAAAGCCTAAACCTCCTGCAATGCTAAAAATTTTAATCCCCACCCTTATGCTTATCCCCACCACTTGACTGACCCCCCATAAATGACTGTGGCCCGCCACCCTCGGGCACAGTTTAATAATCGCTCTATTCAGCCTATCCTGACTAACTAACACGACAGAGGCCGGATGATCCAGTCTAAACCCTTTTATAGCTACAGACCCTTTATCCACGCCCCTCTTAGTACTTACTTGCTGACTACTGCCTCTCATGATCCTCGCAAGCCAAAACCACACATCCTCCGAGCCTCTAAGCCGACAACGAGCCTACCTCACCCTCCTGACATCTCTCCAAATTTTTCTTATCTTAGCCTTCGGGGCCACCGAAATTATTATATTTTATGTTATATTTGAAGCCACCCTTATCCCCACCCTAATTTTAATTACTCGCTGAGGCAACCAAGCCGAACGACTAAATGCAGGTGTATACTTCCTTTTCTACACCCTCGCCGGATCTTTACCCCTACTTGTCGCACTCCTCCTCCTTCAAAACAGTGCTGGAACCCTCTCACTTTTAACCCTCCAATACTCAAACCCCGTAGAACTAACATCCCACGCACACAAACTATGATGAGCAGGGTGTCTTCTAGCATTTCTAGTAAAAATGCCACTGTATGGGATACATCTCTGACTCCCCAAAGCCCATGTTGAAGCCCCTATCGCCGGGTCGATAATCCTCGCTGCCGTACTACTAAAACTAGGAGGCTACGGCATAATACGAATACTCATCATGCTCGAGCCCCTCACCAAAGAATTAAGCTACCCCTTTATTATTTTCGCTTTATGAGGCGTAATTATGACCGGCTCCATTTGTCTGCGTCAAACAGACCTAAAATCTCTCATTGCTTACTCCTCCGTAAGCCACATAGGCCTAGTTGTTGGGGGAATTCTTATTCAAACTCCTTGAGGCTTCACCGGGGCCTTAATTCTAATAATCGCCCACGGACTGGCATCCTCCGCACTTTTCTGCCTTGCCAATTCTAACTATGAGCGAACCCACAGCCGAACTATACTATTAGCCCGAGGACTCCAAATGGTACTACCCCTTATAACAGCCTGGTGGTTCATCGCTAGCCTCGCCAATTTAGCACTCCCTCCCCTACCAAATCTAATAGGAGAACTTATAATTATTACTTCCTTATTCAACTGGTCCTGATGAACCATCATTTTAACAGGAGCGGGCACACTTATCACAGCAAGCTACTCCTTATACATATTCCTTATAACACAGCGAGGGCCCCTTCCAACACACATCCTGGCCCTCGCCCCCTCTCACACACGAGAACATCTACTTATAGCCCTCCATCTTATCCCCCTGCTATTACTTACCCTAAAGCCGGAACTAATCTGAGGGTGGACCACATGCAGGCATAGTTTAACAAAATATTAGATTGTGATTCTAAAGACAGGGGTTAGAACCCCCTTGCCCGCCGAGAGAGGCTCGCTAGCAACGAAGACTGCTAATCTCCGCGACCTTGGTTGGACCCCCAGGCTCACTCGAGCTGCTTCTAAAGGATAACAGCTCATCCCTTGGTCTTAGGAACCAAAAACTCTTGGTGCAAGTCCAAGTAGCAGCTATGCACCCCACTTCCCTCGCAATAACCTCGAGCTTAATCATTGTTTTTACTTTATTAGCTTTACCCGTACTCTCTACTCTTACACCACACATAAAGGGCCCAGACTGAGCAGTCACACATGTTAAAACAGCAGTAAAACTCAGCTTCTTCGTTAGCCTAATACCCCTATTACTGTTCCTTAACGAAGGCACAGAAACAGTCGTCACCTCATGAACTTGGATAAACACCACATGTTTTGACATCAGCCTCAGCTTTAAATTTGATCACTACTCTATCATTTTTACCCCAATTGCCCTCTACGTAACTTGATCAATTCTTGAATTTGCATCTTGGTACATACACACAGACCCTAATATAAATCGCTTTTTCAAATACCTTTTAATCTTCCTTATCTCCATAATCATCTTAGTGACAGCAAACAACATATTTCAACTTTTCATCGGGTGAGAGGGGGTGGGGATTATATCTTTTCTTCTTATCGGCTGATGACACGGACGAGCTGACGCTAACACCGCCGCCCTCCAAGCAGTTGTGTACAACCGAGTCGGGGACATCGGCCTAATCTTCGCCATAGCATGAATGGCCGTAAACCTTAACTCTTGAGAAATACAACAAGTCTTCATAGCCTCTAAAGACTTCGATCTAACCTTCCCCCTATTAGGACTAATTCTTGCCGCTACCGGCAAGTCCGCTCAGTTCGGTTTACACCCTTGACTCCCCTCTGCAATAGAAGGCCCCACCCCCGTCTCTGCCCTACTTCACTCAAGCACTATAGTAGTTGCTGGAATTTTCCTGTTAGTACGAATGAGCCCTCTTCTAGAAAACAACCAAACCGCTTTAACCACCTGCCTATGTCTAGGCGCCCTAACAACCCTTTTCACAGCTACCTGCGCCCTTACTCAAAATGATATTAAGAAAATCATTGCCTTCTCAACATCAAGCCAGCTTGGGCTAATAATAGTCACCATCGGCCTAAACCAGCCCCAACTCGCCTTCTTACATATCTGCACTCACGCCTTCTTTAAAGCAATACTCTTTCTCTGCTCTGGCTCCCTCATCCACAGCTTAAACGACGAACAAGACATTCGCAAAATAGGAGGCATACACAACCTTACCCCCTTTACCTCCTCTTGCTTAACAATCGGGAGCCTCGCCCTCACCGGCACCCCCTTTCTAGCAGGGTTTTTCTCTAAAGACGCTATTATTGAAGCTCTAAACACATCCCACCTAAACGCCTGGGCCCTAACTCTTACCCTACTAGCTACTTCTTTCACAGCCATCTACAGTCTCCGCGTAGTTTTTTTCGTAACCATGGGCTACCCTCGATTTAACTCACTATCCCCCATCAATGAAAACAGTTCAACAATAATAAACCCCATCAAACGTTTAGCCTGAGGGAGCATCATAGCAGGCCTCCTAATCACTTCTAATCTCACCCCCCTTAAAACCCCTATTATAACAATAGCCCCCGTACTTAAACTAGCCGCCCTCATTGTCACAGTGGCCGGCCTTCTTCTAGCCCTAGAGCTAGCATCCCTCACAAGCAAACAACACCAAACAAACCCAAACCTGTCCCTCCACAACTTCTCTAACATGCTAGGATTTTTCCCAACTGCCCTTCATCGCCTACTCCCTAATATTAGCCTAGTTCTAGGCCAAACAATTGCCCACCAAATAGTAGACCAAACTTGACTTGAAAAAACGGGCCCAAAAGCCATTATCGCCTCCAACCTTCCTTTAATCACCACAACCAGCAACACACAACAAGGACTAATTAAAACCTACCTAGCATTCTTCCTACTCACCCTAACTATAGCCATTCTACTAACAATAAGCTAAACTGCCCGAAGGGCCACACGACTCAAACCTCGAGTCAATTCTAAAACAACAAAAAGTGTAAGCAACAAGACCCAAGCACTTATCACTAGCATCCCCCCACCCTCCGAATATATAAGAGCCACTCCACTCATGTCCCCCCGAAGCACAGAAAAACTCTCAAGTTCATCCGTCGGAACTCAAGACGACTCATACCACCCGCCCCATACAGTGCTTGAAGCCCCAACTACCCCCACAACATAAATAACCATATACAAAAAAACTGTCCGACTGCCCCAAGTCTCAGGAAAAGGCTCAGCAGCTAATGCCGCCGTGTACGCAAACACCACTAACATCCCCCCTAAATAAATTAAAAATAAAACTAAACATAAAAATGGCCCCCCATGCGCCGCCAACACCCCACACCCAACACCCGCCACAATTACTAGCCCTAAAGCAGCAAAATAAGGAGAAGGATTAGAAGCAACAGCTACTAAACCCAACACTAAACTCAATAAAGACAAAGATATAACATAAGTCATAATTCCTGCCAGGACTTTAACCAGGACTAATGGCTTGAAAAACCACCGTTGTATTCAACTACAAAAACCCTTAATGGCAAGCCTACGAAAAACCCACCCCCTACTAAAAATCGCAAACAGCGCCCTGGTTGACCTCCCCGCCCCCTCAAATATCTCAGCATGATGAAACTTTGGCTCCCTACTAGGCCTCTGCTTAATTATTCAAATCCTCACAGGCCTTTTTCTTGCTATACACTACACCTCCAGCATCGAGACAGCTTTCTCATCTGTCGGGCACATTTGCCGAGATGTTAACTACGGGTGGTTCATCCGAAACCTACACGCCAACGGGGCATCCTTCTTCTTCATCTGTATCTATATACATGTCGGACGGGGCTTATATTATGGCTCCTTCCTCTACAAAAGTACTTGAACCATCGGCGTTGTACTCCTACTCCTTGTAATAATAACTGCTTTCGTAGGCTACGTACTACCTTGAGGACAAATATCCTTCTGAGGCGCCACAGTTATCACCAATCTTCTCTCCGCAGTGCCCTACATCGGCAACGCTCTCGTACAATGAATCTGAGGGGGCTTCTCCGTAGACAATGCCACACTAAATCGATTCTTCGCCTTCCACTTCTTATTTCCTTTCATTATCGCAGGCCTAACACTTATCCACCTTCTGTTTCTCCACGAAACAGGCTCAAGCAACCCCCTAGGTCTAAACTCAAACGCAGACAAAATCTCTTTCCACCCCTACTTCGCTTACAAAGACCTCCTTGGATTCGCAGTTTTAATCCTAGCTCTCTCAACCTTAGCTGTATTCTCCCCCAACCTCTTAGCGGACCCTGACAACTTCACCCCCGCCAACCCTCTAGTTACCCCACCACATATTAAACCTGAGTGATATTTCTTATTTGCCTACGCCATTCTTCGATCAATCCCGAATAAACTAGGAGGCGTACTAGCCCTTCTCGCATCTATTCTCGTACTTCTAGTAGTCCCCCTTCTTCACACCTCCAAACAACGAGCCATGACCTTCCGGCCCCTAACTCAAGCCCTATTCTGAGTTCTTATCGCAAACCTAGTCATTCTCACGTGAATCGGAGGCATACCTGTAGAAGACCCCTTCATTATCATCGGACAAGTCGCTTCGATCTTGTACTTTCTACTTTTCTTGGCACTATTCCCCCTTGCCGGCTTAATAGAAAACAAAATTTTAGGTTGGTCTTGCAATAGTAGCTCAGCACCAGAACACCAGTCTTGTAAACCGGACGTCGGAGGTTAAAATCCCCCCTATTGCTCAAAAAAAAGATTAAAACTCTCCCGTTTAACAAGAAATTAAACAAGAAATTAAACAAGAAATTAAACAAGAGATTAAACAATAAATTAGCCCAAAATACAGGACACAAAAAAACACAAAATAAAATAAAACACAAAATAAAATAAAACACAAAATAAATAAAACACAAAGTAAAAACCCAAAAGGAGAATATTAAAGAAAAAAATATTTAAAGAAATAAATATTTAAAAAATAAAAAATATTTAAGAAATAAAAAAATATTTAAGAAATAAAAATATTTAAAAAATAAAAGTTTGTTAGTAGAAAAATTTAAGCCACAGAGAAAAACTTTGTAGCAAAGGAAAATTTTTGTTGGTGTAAAACTTGTTGGTAGGAAAATTTAAGTCGCAGGGGAAATTTAAGTCGATAAAAAACTTAAGCCAGGGGAAAAAATTAAGACGGTAGGAAAATTTAAATTTGGGGGGAAATTTAAATTTGGGGAAAAAATTTTATTAGCAGAAAAATTTTTGTTGTAAGAAAATTAAATTTGGGGAAAAATTTTTGTTGCGAGAAAAATTTTTATTACTAGAAGTCTTTGTCGAAGAAATATTTCTTTGTTGAAGAAAGATTCTTTCTCGGAAAAAAGTATCTTTGTCAAAGAACGGGGTCTTTGTCGAAGAAAAGTTTCTTTGTCGAAGAACGGGATCTTTCTCGAAGAAGGATTTCTTTGCCGAAGAGAGATTTATTTCTCGAAGAAAAGTATCTTTATCAAAGAGAAATTCTTTATCGAAGAGAGATTTCTTTGTCAAAGAAAGATTTCTTTCTCGGAAAAAAGTATCTTTGTCAAAGAACGGTATCTTTCTCGAAGAAAGATTTCTTTGTCGAAGAACGAATCTTTCTCGAAGAAAAGATTTCTTTGCCGAAGAGAGATTTATTTCTCGAAGAAAAGTATCTTTATCAAAGAGAAATTTCTTTATCGAAAAGAGATTTCTTTGTCAAAGAAAGATTTCTTTCTCGGAGAAAAGTATCTTTGTCAAAGAACGGTATCTTTCTCGAAGAAAGATTTCTTTGTCGAAGAACGAATCTTTCTCGAAGAAAAGATTTCTTTGCCGAAGAGAGATTTATTTCTCGAAGAAAAGTATCTTTATCAAAGAGAAATTTCTTTATCGAAAAGAGATTTCTTTGTCGAAGAAAGATTTCTTTCTCGGAGAAAAGTATCTTTGTCAAAGAACAGGGTCTTTGTCGAAGAAAAGTTTCTTTGTCGAAGAACGGGATCTTTCTCGAAGAAAAGATTTCTTTATTAAAGAAAGATTTATTTCTCGAAGAAAGGTATCTTTATCAAAGAGAAATTTCTTTATCGAAAAGAGATTTCCTTGTCGAAGAAAGATTTTTTTCTCGAAGAAAAGTATCTTTGACAAAGAACAGGGTCTTTGTCGAAGAAAAGTTTCTTTGTCGAAGAACGGGATCTTTCTCGAAGAAAGATTTCTTTGACGAAGAAAGATTTCTTTGTCGAAGAAAAGTATCTTTATCAAAGAGAAATTTCTTTATCGAAAAGAGATTTCTTTGTCAAAGAAAGATTTTTTTCTCGAAGAAGAGTATATTTGTCAAAGAACAGGATCTTTGTCGAAGAAAAGTTTCTTTGTCAAAGAACGGTATCTTTCTCGAAGAAAGATTTCTTTGTCGAAGAAAGATTTATTTCTCGAAGAAAAGTATCTTTATCAAAGAGAAATTTCTTTATCGAAAAGAGATTTCTTTGTCAAAGAAAGATTTTTCTCGAAGAAAAGTATCTTTGTCAAAGAACAGGGTCTTTGTCGAAGAAAAGTTTCTTTGTCAAAGAATGGGATCTTTCTCGAAGAAAGATTTCTTTGTCGAAGAAAGATTTATTTCTCGAAGAAAAGTATCTTTATCAAAGAGAAATTTCTTTATCGAAGAGAGATTTCTTTGTCAAAGAAAGATTTTTTTCTCGAAGAAGAGTATATTTGTCAAAGAACAGGATCTTTGTCGAAGAAAAGTTTCTTTGTCAAAGAACGGTATCTTTCTCGAAGAAAGATTTCTTTGTCGAAGAAAGATTTATTTCTCGAAGAAAAGTATCTTTATCAAAGAGAAATTTCTTTATCAAAGAGAGATTTCTTTGTCAAAGAAAGATTTTTCTCGAAGAAAAGTATCTTTGTCAAAGAACAGGGTCTTTGTCGAAGAAAAGTTTCTTTGTCAAAGAATGGGATCTTTCTCGAAGAAAGATTTCTTTGTCGAAGAAAGATTTATTTCTCGAAGAAAAGTATCTTTATCAAAGAGAAATTTCTTTATCGAAGAAAGATTTTTCTCGAAGAAGAGTATCTTTGACAAAGAACAGGGTCTTTATCGAAGAAAAATTTCTTTGTCGAAGAAAAATTTCTTTGCCCAAAGCCTTCAAAAAAGGGAGATTCAAACTCCCACCCCTAACCCCCAAAGCTAGAGTTCTAAATTAAACTATTTTTTGAAAATATGTAAAAATATAAGTTTATGTCACAATAAACATATATAGACATATATGTAGTATCCCCTTAAATTTATTTTAACCAAATCAATAGTTATTTACGACATATACATGTTTTATCAACACATCTAGGAGTCCCACCCTCATATATCAAAAAAACTGTGTTTTTCAGTATATGTCAAATTAAACTTAATTAGCATCATATAATTTTGTGTTTATATTGTAGAGTTACAGTATACATGTATATGTATAATCAACACATATAGGAGTACCACCCTCATATATCAGCATCAAACTAAAAATACATAAACCATATAATTTTTAATTATATTAAACTTTCAAAAATACTAGAAAAAATTAAGACTCACAGAAATTGGGGTTATGTAAAAAGGATATTAATTTATATTCCATCCTCATATATCCACATTAACCAGATAACTCATAAACCATATTAAGTTTAATATAATATTTGATTAAATAAAGATTGGCGAATATTAAACGCAACGCAGTTGCCTTAGATAATGATATACATGAACATTGCATCTTATAGTTCTTAACTAACTGACTCAATAAGAACCTACCAACAGTTGATATCTGACCGCCCACGGTTATTGAGGGTGAGGGACAAGTATTTGTGGGGGTCGCACAGAGTGAACTATTCCTGGCATTTGGTTCCTACTTCAGGGCCATAAATTGATATTATTCCTCATACTTTCATCGACGCTGACATAAGTTAATGGTGGGGAACATCCCCGAGATGACCCAGCAAGCCGAGCGTTCGGTCCAGCGAGCAAGGGGTCTTCTTTTTTTTTTTTCCTTTCATTTTGCATTACAGAGCGCATACGGGATTAACAGACAAGGTATGAGCATATTCGCAGAATTAGCAGGTAAAATAGTGAGAATGATAAAAGATATTCTTTTTAAGAATTGCTTATTATTTTATCAAGAGCATATATAATGAATTATCACTCGAAAGATCTCTAAGATACCCCTGGTTTACTAACGTAAAATCCCCCTACCCCCTTAGAACTCCAGAGATAGTTAAGACTCCTGAAAACCCCCGGAAACAGGAAAACCTCTGGTGGCTCAATTTGGGCCTAAAATGTGCTTATTTACATTATTAAAATGGCGATTTTG